TCCTGGATGACAAGCCTAAAGGTTATCCTATTGATGATATCGATATTGATGATAGTGACGATATTGATGATAGTAATGATGACCTTGATATTGATAAGGAGCTGCTAACTATGACGAATGTGCTAACTATGTATATGACGACGAAAATAGACCGATTTGATATCACCCTTCAATTCGAATTAGCAAAAGCAATGTCTCCTTGCATAATATGGATTCCAAACATTCATGATCTGCATGTGAATGAGTCGAATTACTTATCCCTCGATCTATTAGAGAACTATCTCTCCAGGGATTGTGAAAGATGTTCCACTGGAAAGATTCTTGTTATTGCTTCGACTCATATTCCCCAAAAAGTGGATCCCGCTCTAATAGCTCCAAAGAAATTCAATACATGCATTAAGATACGAAGGCTTCTTCTTCCACAACAACGAAAGCACTTTTTCATTCTTTCATATACTAGAGGATTTCACTTGGAAAAGAAGATGTTCCATACTAACGGATTCGGGTCCATAACCATGGGTTCCAATGCGCGAGATCTTGTAGCACTTATCAATGAGGCCCTATCAATTAGTATTACACAGAAGAAATCCATTATAGAAACTAATACAATTAGATCAGCTCTTCATAGAAAAACTTGGGATTTTCGATCCCAGATAAGATCGGTTCAGGATCATGGGATCCTTTTCTATCAGATAGGAAGGGCTGTTACACAAAATGTACTTCTAAGTAATTGCCCCATAGATCCTATATCTATCTATATGAAGAAGAAATCATGTAAGGGAGGGGATTCTTATTTGTACAAATGGTACTTCGAACTTGGAACGAGCATGAAGAAATTAACGATACTTCTTTATCTTTTGAGTTGTTCTGCCGGATCGGTCGCTCAAGATCTTTGGTCTTCATCCAGACACGATGAAAAAAATTGGATCACTTCTTATGGATTCGTCGAGAACGATTCTGATCTAGTTCATGGCCTATTACTATTATTACTCTTAGAAGTAGAAGGCGCTCTGGCTCTGGCGGGATCCTCACGGACAGAAAAATCTTGCAGTCAGTTTGATAATAATCGAGTGACATTACTTCTTCGGTCCGAACCAAGGAATCAGTTAGATATGATGCAAAATGGATCTTGTTCTATCGTTGATCAGAGATTTCTATATGAAAAATACGAATCGGAGTTTGAAGAAGGGGAAGGGGCCCTCGATCCGCAACAGATAGAGGAGGATTTATTCAATCACATAGTTTGGGCTCCTAGAATATGGCGATTTGATTGTATCGAAAGGCCCACTGAATTGGGATTTCCCTATTGGACTGGGTCATTTCGGGGCAAATGGATCATTTATCATAAAGAGGATGAGCTTCAAGAGAATGATTCGGAGTTCTTGCAGAGTGTAACCATGCAGTACCAGACACGAGATAGATCTTCCAAAGAACAAGGCTTTTTTCGAACAAGCCAATTCATTTGGGACCCTGCGGATCCATCCTTTTCCCTATTCAAAGATCAGCCCTCTGTCTCTGTGTTTTCACGTCGAGAATTCTTTGCAGATGAAGAGATGTCAAAGGGGCTCATTGCTTCCCAAACAAATCCTCCTACATCTATATATAAACGCTGGTTCATCAAGAATACGCAAGAAAAGCACTTCGAATTGTTGATTCATCGCCAGAGATGGTTTAGAACCAATAGTTCATTATCTAATGGATCTTTCCGTTCTAATACTCTATCCGAGAGTTATCAGTATTTATCAAATCTGTTCCTATCTAACGGAACGCTATTGGATCAAATGACAAAGACATTGTTGAGAAAGAGATGGCTTTTCCCGGATGAAATGAAACATTTGATTCATGTAACAGGAGAAAGATTCCCCATTCCTTAGCCGTAAAGATATGTGCCCATGAAAAGGGGATTAAGTGGAACAGAATTGGCCGGATGGTAGAGTCGTGGAAACACTTGTTTCTTCCATCTTTTTGGCCTTAGCTCCATGGAACAATATGCTACTGCTGAAACATGGAAGAATTGAAATCTTAGATCACTATGTGTGGATGATATGAACTGCCTAAACAAGAATTCTTGAACGGCGAAAGAGCCTATTACTCGCTACATCAAACAATTTCTACTAATGAAACCATGTCAATCCATCGGAAAATACGCATGTCCGCTGAAATGGTTGTTGCTATCTGCTCCAATAACGAATCATTGGTTTCATTGAATAACTAAAGAAGATAGATAGACCTTTCTCTTCGTCTCAGGTCGATGGATCTCCTCAATTGGAAGATCTCCCATATGGATAATACACATTCCAGTTGACCGAGCCTAATTCTAATTGCTTTGTTCCGAAGCAAAGATATCCACGTAGGCGGGTTCGTCCTATTCAGATATTCACGACCAAGAGGTACGATCCTCTTTCGGATAGGCTGGAATGCCAACAGACGTCTGTCTATTCTCTAATTCACCCGACCCCATTTTAAGAACGTCCAGTGCCAAAGTCACTGAATGGGTAAG